ATTCGTTCTTCCGCAAGCCCAGTCAATTATCTTATCCCTTTCCTTTTAGTATGCACGCTATTCATGTCTTCGTGCACTATCTAAGTAAACTTAGTAAGCTTTCTTTGGAAGAAATGCAACTCTACTTCGTTTTAGAAATGTTAGACTTTCATGTGTTAAGCATAACGTTTAAGTAACATGATGTAAGTTTATTAGCGCTTTTTCCACCACCTAGAAGCTTCTACCTCCCTTATCTTTGTCTTTTTGCTTTTCTTTTTGTGAGCACCAGGTGATCTAGTGTAGTAGTCTTCTTACCAAGAGGACGAGGCCACTCCAAAGAAAGAACGAATTGGAGTGGGAAAGAAGAGCGGGTATGTGGGCTTCTTTCACTTGACTTTTTTCGTCCTTCTCTTCTAGTTTCAGGAAGATCAAACAGAGGTCTCATCGGTCTATCGACCGGTATACAGCTTGTATAGTCGTCAATTAGTTGGCTTACCATTCCATTATTAGTTTTGTGGTGAAGGACAAAGGCTGGGGTTTTCCAACTGACCCGAGCGAACCCGTGATTCCTCTTAGTAATAGAGGTTGCTTGAGCTGCTCCTGATGTCGGGATTGGATCTCATCCAGAAAAAAGACGGAAAACGGGGTTTCGAGCTCTATATTCTGCTTCTTCTTGTCGAACCGGCATTGGGCCAATTGGGACTCTCTTTCATATCCTCCTCCTGTTGGTGACTGACCTCTTCCTTTCTATTTCGAAAGTGAAAGTCGTTGCCGGTGTGACAGTATGAGTAGACGGTGCTCTTCTCTTCCCGGGTTCATAATCGGTGCTATTGAATCTGCAGTTAAGGGAATATCGCCAGTTATTTGAAAAAGAGTTCCGCTCAGGAATCCCTTTGAGGGAGGTTTAGCCTAGCCTTCAGGTCCTATAAAAAAAAATTGAGCTTACCGGTTTATGGAATTGAGAAATAGATGTCCTACCAAGGCTGTATGGAATAGAATGAAGGGTTAGGGTTCTTGCGGGTCGGGCGGATAATGAGTCGCCAATCCGCATTGGATCGATTGCTACTCTACTCTTGGAGAATTTAAAAAGGGTGCTGCTTTGATGACAAGTATACAGGGATTCCATGACTTTGATAGGTGCCGAGAATAAGGAACCACTTTCTATCAGATGTTGAAAAGAGCATATGACTTCCTTTGAGGAGAAGCCTATTTTCTTTTTAGACTACCCATTCAGCCTTAACGCGCCAATGGCTAAGAAGGTACGTACCATAAGGTCTATACTTCTTTTGGGAAAGAAGGCGATGAATATCGAACCCTGCTTTAGGAAAAGATGGAAGAGAAGAGGCTATGGGAGCTGGTGAAGAAAGCCCCAAGCCGATATATAGCTTAGCTCGTTCCATATGTTAAGTAGGCAAAACGGGCATTTCCAGAGTGAAAACATGTTCTTATTTCTTCGTATGCGCAGATGTTGGCCCACGTGGAGTAGTTGGCGTCCCCCAAACGGTAGAAGCTAGAAGCTTTGTTACTCACGGTTGGGGAGAACTCTAGAGGGGAAGAAAGAGAATAGTTGTTCGTTTACTGCACCCCGGTCCGCATATTCCGGATTTTCTTAACCAAGAGCTGGCTTATGGAGCAGATATCGATATCGGAAGATCAGGCCCATCACTCCTTCTTGACTTCAATGATCCTCCTTGAATCAAACTAGTAGATCAGAGCTTTCGGACAAGCTTTTTAGGTCTAAAAAAGAAACCTTTTTTTTCTTTGCTTCCACTTTTCTTCCACTGCTTTGACGCCGTCTTGCAAATAGCTTGGCGCGGATTGTGCTTCTTTGACCTTCCTTATTTAGCTTAGCTCTTCTTCAACGAGGCATACTTAACTAATTGTCCTCTTTTCCTTCTTCTTCTTTTTCAGCTTCTTCTCCCCTTTTGGCTTTCTCGCCTGTCGCTTCTCAGTTTTAAACCCCTCACCAGAGGCCTCGTTCTGTAATTGCTAGTTGCTGTAGAAGGTAGTACCATCTGGCAGCGTGACTTTGATGCACTGCTCATCAGTGTTCAGTTTCTTCTTAGCCCTATCGCTAGGCCCTGCTTCATCTCGCTTCATCAGGTTTTAAACTCTCTCGCTGGACTTTTCTCCGCATCTTTATTCATGTTGTCCTCCCAACGAGGAAATCCCTGGACCCTCTTCAATGAAAGCTCTCCATCCTCGGCAAACCCCGAATAATGGATAGCGTCAGCAAAATGGATTTAAGATCTCGATGTTGGAGTGCTCACCGCAGGTACTCGTACCTCTTTTCCTTTGATTCTACCTTTAATACATTGATGGTATGTCGATGGGACCGCTTGGTATTTATGAATCTATGGTCTGCCCAGAAGTCAAAGAACGCAGAAGGCTTCCGGAAGATCAGAGAGTTTTATAACCATGGCAGAGTGGTCGGAAATACCGGCTGGAAGAAAGGAAGCTTCAGAACCCGCAAATAAAGACTTCCAACTATAATGAATGAGGACCCTGTCAAGCTTCTTTAAGATTGGATCGTGATTCCTTCTATTGGACCAAGAAAAGAACTGACCACAGAACCTCAGATTCTATAAACCAGCAGAATTGATGCAATCATTGTTAGCCCCTATCAAAGAAGGCCAATCAGGGGAACCCCCACTCTTTCATTGATCCTTCGCACCGCATAAAAATCACCCGCAACCAGCCACGCCCGCATTAGCAGTTCGCATGGAATCAGACTGTCAAGGAAGACTGAGGTGACCAAATCGAGGACGATGACCTATTCAATTCAGACGAGGAATTTGACACAGGTTCGGCAAGGACGGGGCTTTCATTCCAAAGAAGAAGAGCTAGAGGCGAGTAAGCCTACAAACGACCACCGCTTGTCCAATTCAATTTCCAATTGCAGCAGAAGACCGACGGCATAATTGAACCGTTACGTATCGGGGTCGTACGCCTGGAACAAGAAGGTTCGTCGTACAATTTCGGCGATTCAAAAAAGAAAGGAGTATACCCCTCTCCCTTAGTGTCTTTCCACTTCCGTCGTTCAGGAACAAACACTTCGCCTAATTCTTTATAATCCCGGCCCGGGTTTCCCCACTAACTAATTACGACCACTGAACAAACTTGGTTGACGAACACGGTTTATGCGCCGCTAATGTAGCGGCTTGTCGAGCATTTGACAAACTCACACCATCCATTTCAAATAGGATTTGTCCCGTGGACACACGAGCAATCCAACCCGTAGGGTTTCCTTTGCCTCTTCCCATTCTGACTTCTGTAGGTTTCCCGGTAATAGGGAGATCCGCGAGAACTCTTACCCATATCTTACCATTTTTTCGGAATTGTCCGCTCATAGCACGATGGAATTGTCCGATTATAGCCCGGCGCGCTGCTTCAATGGCTCGATATGAAAGACGACCAGCTCTACAACTTTTAGTGCCATATCTTCCAAAACCCAGTTGTGTACCGTCCGGTTTGCAACCCCTACTACATCTGCCTTTACGATATTTACTATATTTTAGACGTTTCGGATATAGCACGTCCTTTTTTTTTTTTACTATATGAAATCCACACTTTGACACCTGAGATTCCGTAACGAGTAGATACTTCCGCAGGAGCATAATCTATTTTCTGGTTAAATACATTACGAGATGTTTTTCCATACTTTCCGCAGTCAGTTCTAGCTATTTCTGCACCCTTTAATCGACCTGAACAACATATACGGATCCCCTCCACCCCCTTTTTCATTACTAATGGAATATCCTTCACTATTTTACTAAAAATGGAACGAAATGATCTTGTTTTGTTTCTCGGTTGAAAAGAGATGTCTTGGGCAATCGGAGAAGCACTTTGATAAACAGATTTTATCTTGACTGACTCAATTAAGGTATTAGTATTTGTTCTATTAAACAACAAAGATCGCATTTTTTTAACTTCGTTCAAATAAGAGTTGTACCCGTATGGAATTATTCTGTTTCTCAGTATGATCTCTAGCATCATCTCTATTCCCTTTATCAATTCTCCTATCCCGCCTAGGTCTATGAATTTCTCTATCAATTCCATTACCTTATCCTTACCCATGAGGTTCCAACATTTTTTCCTTAATTTACCTAGGAGTGGTTCCCGGGCATCCTCAAAAAAAAGCTTCTTATACACCCCAACCCCACCCCTTGGAAAGAAAAAGGTAGCACCAAAGAAAGGAAAGAGCGAGATGGTGGTTTTTGTTGTTCCCGCGAAGCGAAGATCATTCGCCAAGCGAATTAAGCGGGTCAACCTCTTTTTGGCTTCGGCCAAAGACTTTTTCTCACCGGTCGAGCTTTCTACAAAAAAAGCGATGCGAGAACGTATTCTCTTATCTAAGCCTCTTCCCTGTGCATTAGCCCCCCCCATCGTAGATGGTTCAGCCACGCCCGATGCCAAAAAATGATTGAGAACTACGACGGGGTCGAAATGCATTTTGTTCTTTGTATTCAATAAGCAGTATTGCACGGCCGACAAATTCAAGGAAGGGCGCACTGCAGGGAGGGTCCTTTTAAGTAGATGACTCGTCGGGCTGTCGGAGCGGAACTTCTTTTGGAAAAATAACTTTAAGAACTTCGTTTTTCTGAAAGAGTCGTCATTTTTGATCAGGAACGCTATGTCATTTACAACCCCGGCGTATTTCGGATGCTTGAAGGCCCCGCTGACCCGAAGTGATTTAGAAAGAAGAATCTTTATCGACGGTGATCGGTCATGGTATCCATAGCGTTGCTTCTTTTTCGGCAAAATCCGGATTTCATTTTGCTTCTCCCGGTCGTCGAGCCCGATCGACTCGACTCTTTTCCCTGTCTCCCGGCCTCTCACTTCGTTTCGTTCTTTTTCTGTATCGTCGCTTGAATGAAGACACCCGATCGGCCCGACTTTCCCAAATGCCCACCACCGGCCCTTCTTCTTTTTCTTTCCGGGTCTGGATTTTTCGCGTCGTTTCAGTCGTCGTGGTCGACGGGGAAGAAATAAATGAATGAATGTTCTTTTGGGAAAATGTA